CCTAATTGTGCACGTCTAGCATATTTTTTCACAGTAGCAGGATCACTATAACTGACTCCATTGAGTTCGCCACCATAGAACTCAACAGTTACACCTACTTGTTCAACACTATACTTTGATTCTGCCCTTCGAAAAGGAACATCTGCCCTCACAATTCCGTCTCCATCTACCAAAACTACCGGGAATGTTTCAAAAAAAGTAGGCATACGACGTACAAAAAGCTCGCACCCTTCTTTATCTCTAAAGACGGGGTGGCCTAACCATCCAACAGCTATTCCGTCCCCACTGTCCATTGAACCCGCTCTGAATAATCCCCCTTTTGCCGGATTATTACCAATGTAATCATAAAAAGCTAATTTTTCGGGAATTTTAGACCAAGCTTCCGATAAACTCAGATTTTCGGCTAGTCCGGCACCAACTCTTCGATATATTTCTTGCTGGAAGTATCCCTGATCCCACTGATAACGAGTGGGACCAAATAACTCGATTGGGGTAGTTGCTGAACCATACCACATAGTTCCAGCAACAACAAAAGCTGCAAAAAAAACAGCAGCGATACTACTAGAAAGTACGGTTTCAATATTGCCCATACGTAATCCTTTGTATAGACGTTGAGGCGGACGGACACTAAGATGGAATAGGCCTGCTAATATGCCCAGTGTACCCGCTGCAATATGATGAGAAGCGATTCCTCCCGGAATAAAAGGATCAAAACCTTCCGCGCCCCACGCTGGGCTTACAGATTGTACTTTTCCAGTTAGTCCATAAGGATCGGACACCCATATTCCAGGACCATATAAACCTGTTACATGAAATGCGCCAAAGCCAAAGCAAGCCACCCCTGAGAGAAATAAATGAATTCCAAAGATCTTGGGCAAATCCAAAGAGGGTTTTCCCGTACGTTCATCACAGAATATTTCTAGGTCCCAATACACCCAATGCCATATGGCCGCCAAAAAGCACAAGCCAGAAAACACAATATGTGCACCTGCTACGCCTTCATAACTCCAAATACCCGAATTCGTTACAGTTCCTCCTGAAATACTCCAACCACCCCACGAATTGGTTATTCCTAAACGAGTCATGAAGGGTAGAACGAACATACCTTGTCTCCACATTGGATCAAGAACGGGGTCAGAGGGATCAAAAACCGCTAATTCGTATAGAGCCATAGAACCGGCCCAACCAGAAACTAGAGCCGTATGCATTATATGGACAGAAAGCAATCGACCGGGATCATTCAATACGACAGTATGAACACGATACCAAGGCAAACCCATGGAAATACCCCTTTATCAAAGAAAAATAGACACTATGTAACTTTATCGCATTGGAATATACTATGTACTTTTGAGCGGATTCTGTATGAGAAAAGGTTACTATTTATTCTATTCCGTTAAAAATAACGGAAGAATTCTGTTCGTAAGAACAAAGAGAAGCAGATCTATTCTATACCCGATAAGTACCAATACGCAATGGGAGCATCGGTCCCATTTTGTGGGAACGAATGGATGGATACTTGTTTATTATTAGAACGATCGATCCCTTCATTAAAATTTTTATTTATTCATTCTCTCTTTCTCTAAAAACCTTCCCATTTATGTATAAACTAGTAGAATAAACAGAAAAAAATGATGAAGACAATAAACTCATTCTTACGTTTCCATATTAAAGTGAAGTATAGTACTTAATTTTTTTCTTTAATTTAATGCCCATTGGTGTTCCAAAAGTACCTTTTCGGAGTCCTGGAGAGGAAGATGCAGTTTGGGTTGACGTATAGTGCGACTTGTCAGACATATTGGGTCATATGGGATTTACCCGTTTTCTCCCCCGATCGAGATATCCTCTGTTTCGCCCAAGAAATATTGTATTGATTGGTTCTTCAATCATTCGGAGCGTGAAGTGAAATTGGATCAATTTCTATTGAGGATCAATATTATCAATTAGAAGAATTTATGGTTGACTTGGACTAATAAAATCAAATATCCAGGCTCCGTTCAGAAAATACCAAACAAATTGGTAATAGTAATATATGTACAATTACCGCTTGTAGCATAGACGATTCGTAATATTTAATTAAATTATAGGAGTGATCTCAAACTGACATGCCAACCAATATGATGAATACATCGAATAGTTTGGGAGAGGCATAAAACGAATTAAAAAAAGTCGTAGCAAAAAGAAATGGTACTGAGATTATTTGTCCTATATGTGCAAATAGAATTCGGATAGATCTTTCCCCGGAGTAGAACATGAACCTAAAAGAATTGAAAGGACCCATTCAGGAACAAGAAAATGACATCGTGATTTGAATCTCGACGAAACAATACATCAATGAAAGGTTAATACAAAAAATGAAGTTCAGTAAATTCTTTTTTTTTTAGGGAAGGGAGCCAAAACTTATGTTTTTTTTTTGAAAAATAGAAGAAAAAACCCCTTTATTTTCATTAGAAAAAAGGAAATCTGTTACAAAAAAAAGAGATAGGATTGGAATCGACACATTGATTCTTTTTTCACAATTTTTTTGAACCGTATGCATCCAAAGATGCGCGTACGGTTCAAAAGGGATACAATTTTGTCCTAATCAACCGACTTTATCGAGAAAGATTACTTTTTTTAGGCCAAGAAGTTGATAGTGAGATCTCAAATCAACTTGTTGGTCTCATGGTATATCTCAGTATAGAAGATGATACTAGGGATCTTTATTTGTTTATAAACTCCCCCGGCGGATGGGTAATACCAGGAATAGCCATTTATGATACTATGCAATTTGTTTCGCCCGATGTACATACAATTTGCATGGGATTAGCCGCTTCAATGGGATCTTTCATTCTGGTCGGAGGAGAAATTACCAAACGTCTAGCATTCCCTCACGCTTGGCGCCAATGAGTTTTTATTTGAAAAAAAAAAGAAGAAGACTATGCCTTCGCCATATCGAATGTGAATAATATGAAAAATAGGTAATAATAGCATGGCACTTCGAGTTCGATATGAACAAACTAGTATTGTTTTTCCTAACATGAGATTTTGTATCGAGATAGTAGTATGAAACAAAGGTTATTCCGATTTGATCTTATGTGTCAGGAGTACATTTCAGCGTCACAAACCATTTTTCTTCCACACCAGAAGTCTCTTTATGATATTTACGTTACGAAAGAAAGAGTACGAAAATGAAAAAAAAAGAAACTTTGGGATTGCTAAATCACAGACGAGATAAATATAGAAAGCAACAGAACCATCATAGTATTTTTTGACTCCTACAATACGAAAGGAAGGGTGGTAAATGGATCATTCAACGATCTGGATCGGATGGATTCCATTTTTTTCTTCGATAGAATAGAAATTGAAGAGAAGGGAGGAAGAAATGCCATTGCAGAGCCGTATGCAATGTACAAAAGATGCCTGTACGGCTGTTCCATTCTATTTGTTTTTTTTTTCTTCTTGTTTTTTTATCCCTTACTTTAGCCCAATCCTGCAAGATAGAAGAACCGTTCATGCATGATGTTATATCAATATTATCAGGGTCATGATTCACCAACCTGCTAGTTCTTTTTATGAGGCGCAAGCAGGGGAATTTATCCTGGAAGCGGAAGAACTACTGAAACTTCGCGAAACCCTCACAAAGGTTTATGTACAAAGAACGGGCAACCCTTTATGGGTTATATCCGAAGACATGGAAAGGGATGTTTTTATGTCAGCAACAGAAGCCCAAGCTCATGGTATTGTTGATCTTGTAGCGGTCTAAAATGAAAATACTGGAGATTTCGTGTAAATACACGATTCCGTTTCAAATCAGAATTCGAATTTTTCGTGATTTGATATTGAATGGAAATAATTCATAATCATCAATCATCAGGTTAAGATCGATCTAAACCAACCTATTTTATTATATATATGTATGATATGCCGACAATTAAACAACTTATTAGAAACACAAGACAGCCAATAAGAAAAATCACGAAATCCCCCGCACTTCGAGGATGTCCTCAGCGTCGGGGAACATGTACTAGGGTGTATGTGCGACTCGTTTAGATCATGAGTTCGAACAAACGAAACCATTTTTCCAGTACCAATCACCAATAGGATAGATAGAGTGGAAAAAGCCATTTTTACTATCTAAAAATGAGGATCTATCATATACCTATATTTTTTGTGTATGAAATTTATGGTTTCCATTGGTGCAAATCCAATCACCTCAATTTGAGATGAAAAGCAATTCCCCATTGGTAGCAAATAGTTATCCATTAAGCGGAGGAAATAGTACTACAAGAAGCAAAAAGGTTATGTTCCCTTTCTTGAAAGAACGGACTAACAAGGTCAGCTACCTAGCCAACTTTCATAATTAAATGTCGTCACTGTATGGATAGCTTTTTTTGTGAAAAGATCTATTACTGTATAATTGATTGGTAGAGCCAAAGAGAGTGAACTATACAAGTTTACAATAACATTTGATTAAATGAAAGAAGAGGCTCCGGTGTATAGAGAGGACCTCGCCGTTTATGAAATAACCATAGAAACGACGGAACCCACTATTTTTTGCTTTTCTTTTTTGAATATCGTTAGAATTTCTTATTTCTAGGTATTTTACCTGAAAGGATTCAAAATCGTGGTTGGGAAGGTCATAGTAGCAAAAGCCATTGGAATTTATATTTTATATATCGGAATAATCCGTTTTGTTATTAATCAACCGGGGAATAAAAGGATGACTGAAAGAAGAGAAATCAATTAGTTATTCATTCATTAAAGTGTAATTTGATTCAATGACCAGAGTTAGACGAGGATATATAGCTCGGAGACGTCGAACAAAAATTCGTTTATTTGCATCAACCTTTATAGGGGCGCATTCAAGACTTATTCGAACCATTACTCAACAGAAAATGAGAGCTTTGGTTTCCTCTCATCGAGATAGGGGCAGGCAAAAGAGGGACTTTCGTCGTTTGTGGATCGCTCGGATAAATGCAGCGGCTCGTGAGAAAGGGGTATTCTATAGTTATAGTAAATTAATACACAATCTGTACAAGAAGCAATTACTTCTTAATCGTAAAATACTTGCGCAAATAGCTATATCAAATAAGAATTGTCTTTACACGATTTCCAATAAAATTATGAAATAAAAGACATTCTAAAGTCATATATAGGAATGATTGAAACAGAATTGCATTCCCCGGAGAATGTACTCCGGGAAGATAGAATAAAAAAAATTAAGATAAGATAAGTAGTAGAAATGAACGAACATCTTTCAAAAAAAAAAGATTTATTCTTTCCCTATTTGTTGTTTCTTATAACACAACAATAAAATCTGGATTTGAGGCTTTTCGAACAAAACATCAATCTGAGCTTGAATTCCGATTGAAGTTTTGAATCAATGGAAGAGTATATCTATTTATTTCTGGTTCTAGGACCGGTAGTTCTAGGAATTGACTCGGCTCTCTCAAACTGTTTTTCATTATTAAGAAAAGGTAACAAAGATAAAATACGAGCTTGTTTTATAGCAATAGTAATTAATCGTTGTTGTTTCAAGGTCAATCTATTCACCCGTCTAGATAATATTTTTCCTTGTTCACTAATAAATCGACTAATTAAACTCATGTTTCTATAATCAATTCGATCCCCCGATTCAATTGGGGGAAAACGCCTACGAAAAGATCGCTTGGATTTACGAAAAGGTTGCTTGGATTTATCCATGGTTTATTCCTTATCTCTAAAATTCTATTTCTTTATTCATTTCAGATCCGACCGAAATAGGTTTTTTTGTATATTCTATATTTTTATTTGTATATTATTTGTATATTATTATATTATATATATATATATATATGTTTATGTTAAGATATGTTAAGTTCTTCCTTTTCCTGCCCCTTTGAAAGATCAAACACACGTTCGATTTATTTCTTTATTTCCCCATGAATCGTATGCTTGTGACAATATCGACAAAATTTTCTCAAGTCTAATCGACTGGGTGTATTGTGCCGATTCTTTTGAGTAATATATCTAGAAATGCCTGGCGATTCTTTATTGACACCATTTTGGACACAACTGGTACATTCCAAAATAACTCTAACTCGGATATCTTTACCCTTAGCCATGAACCCCCTTTGCATTTTTGTTTGATCAACTTAACTCTTCTGTTTTCGACCCGAACCTAAGAAGACGAAAAGAACAAAAAAGAAAAAAAATCAATATCAATAGAAGTTACTAATTAGAAATTCCATTTCTAAATATTTTGTTGTAATTCTAATTAATATTAATAGAATATTATTATATATATAGTAATAATGTAAGTAATACAATTTTTTTCTAACTATCAATTATTCCTATCCTAATCCCAGTATTTCATTTAAGTATCTTTTTTTTATGCTATGATTTCGTGGAGCTTTTTTTTACCTTAGACTGGACCCCCTTTCTATTTCTGTTCTCCAAAATGGGATCTTAGATCCACCGGATTTTTGCTGAGGTTCAATATACTTTTTCTTTCTCTTTCCTTCCTATCCTAAAGAACTGAAAAAGGGGGGGACTAAGTTTTAGTCACGTCACGTAGAATTGTATCTCAAATTTTCTTCATTTTTTTCGCATATTATATTAATATTATATTAATAACTAGAAAAAAGGGAATGACAAAGCATCTGGGAATAAACGATTAATTTCTATCAATAGACCCGCTAAAGACCCAAACCATAGAGTAGTTAGCACAGGCGCTGTGGAAAGATATGTTTTTATATCTCGCATTGAAAATCCTCCTTCTTTATTGTAATACATATATGGTCAGATGCTGTAGTTCAAGATCATTTGTATTTTTTTGTACGGAATTCCTAACAAAAATGGATATGTACAATGAACAGTAGATAAGATTTTCCTACCCCTGTCCCTAAAAAAGAAAAAGAGACCCTCTTCTTCCTAAGCAAAATAGTCATCTTTTTTATACGTTAGGTTTCAGATGTATATAATTCTTTTATTATATGAAACCAAAAAGAAGAAATGACAAGAAAATTGTATATGAATCGAGGAAAAAATAACGATGTGGAAAACAAGACATGGATTTTGTACAATGACACTGTACAAAAATTTTGGAAAAGGGATGTAGCGCAGCTTGGTAGCGCGTTTGTTTTGGGTACAAAATGTCACGGGTTCAAATCCTGTCATCCCTACCTATTACTTCTCCTATGGGCGGTAACAAGGGATTAATTGACTGGGATCTGAGTGAGATCAATTAAATAAAATTGGACATAATCTTTAATTTTTGCATACCAATGTATACAAGACGCATTGGGGGTACAAAAATGAGAAAATCCTTTTCTTTACAATCGTATCTCCTGTCATAAAAAAGCGCTCTTAGTTCAGTTCGGTAGAACGCGGGTCTCCAAAACCCGATGTCGTAGGTTCAAATCCTACAGAGCGTGATTCCCTTTATGTTATTATGTTATTTCGAATCACAATAAAAAAAACTTAACAAAACACAGTTGAATTGCAACTTGAATTTGACCTCCTGCAAGGAGGAGGTCA